AACCGAAAACTAAACATTGCTATTACACGAATTGCAAATCCTTATGGACACCCTAATATTCTTGCAGAATTTATAGCTGGCCAATTAAAGAATAGAGTTTCTTTTCGCAAAGCAATGAAAAAAGCTATTGAATTAACCGAGCTGGCGAATACAAAAGGAATTCAAGTACAAATTGCGGGACGTATCGACGGAAAAGAAATTGCACGCGTCGAATGGATCAGAGAAGGTAGGGTTCCTCTCCAAACCATTGGAGCTAAAATCGATTATTGTTCCTATACAGTTCGAACTATATACGGGGTATTAGGAATCAAAATTTGGATATTTGTAGACGAAGAATAATAAGACTTTACGTGTTTTTACATTATACCCAGTAATGGACAAAAAAAGAAAAACCCTTTTATTCTTTTTATGTTCAAGCAAAACAAAAAAAAAGCAATTCTGCAATTCTAGAGGGTTCAATAAAAATCCGATTGATCATTTTATATAATTGCTATGCTTAGTGTGTGACTCGTTGGTTTTTTTAGGGCTAGGATTCAAAAAAACGGACCAGGTCCCAGAGTATGAACTAATAACTATAGCACTAATAACCAACTCATTGCTTCGCATTATCTGGATCCAAAGAACCAGTCAAGATAAAGATATAATATATTGGACATATCGTTGTAGCAACTGAAATCTTTTTTTGCATAAAGATAAAAAAACCAATCGGATTATTAGTTGTGAAGTTCTAAGTCGGAAAGCAAAATAGAAAAAAAGTATGCGGATAAGTGGAAGGATGAGAGAAAGATAGAACGGAAATATCAATGATATATGATTCCAATATGTAAGGTCGATGAGTCATCTCATAAAACGCAGTGTAATAAAGCATAAATTCAATAATGATTCATGCATAATTAGATGAATCCGCTTATAGAACAAAAAAATCAAGAGCCTCGAGCCAATAAAGACTGAGAAAATTGACTTAAGAAAAAAGGACTCCGCCGGAAAATTCAGACCTAACCATTAATCGAGAAGCAATGGGAACGATATAACCCGTGAATGCAGAAGATTCTATTGAAAATGAATCTTAATGATTCATTGGGTGGGATGGCGGAACAAACCAGGTACCTCCTCTTTTATTCTTTTATTTTGAGAGGTCATGAACTAACCCTATATCTGAAATAGATATGGAAAGAGTAAATATTCGCCCGCGAAAGTTCTTTTTTATTAGATTGATACATTTTTGTCGATCCCATATGATAAAAGGAAAAACAAAAGAAAGATTTTTTTATAACGATAACGTTATAAAAAAAGACATTGACATTATCTAGAAATAGAATACATGTTTTATTAAATAATATCGAAACACGCTAAACAAATTTCGAATAGATTAACGAATTGATTAATTAGATGCAATTTCAAAGAATCCTATGATTCAGCATATTATTCATTAAACACATGTATATCTTGAGAAAATCTGTTTTAGTCGTTTCATTCGCGAGGAGCTGGATGAGAAGAAACTCTCATGTCCAGTTCTGTAGTAGAGATGGAATTGAAAAAGAACCATCAACTATAACCCAAAAAGAACAAGATTTCGTAAACAACATAGAGGAAGAATGAAAGGAATATCTTATCGAGGTAATCATATTTGTTTCGGTAGATATGCTCTTCAAGCACTTGAACCCGCTTGGATTACATCTAGACAAATCGAAGCAGGGCGCCGAGCAATGACACGAAATGTACGCCGTGGCGGAAAAATATGGGTACGTATATTTCCAGACAAACCAGTTACAGTAAGACCCACGGAAACCCGTATGGGTTCAGGGAAAGGATCCCCAGAATATTGGATAGCTGTTGTTAAACCGGGTAGAATACTTTATGAAATGGGTGGAGTAGCCGAAAATATAGCTCGAAGGGCTATTTCAATAGCGGCGTCCAAAATGCCTATAAGAACTCAATTCATTATTTCTGGATAGAAATGTAGAACCAAAGGAAAGAAGTCTTGTGTATAAAAAAAACAATTGCAGGGTTTTCTTTCTTTTTTTTTTTTTACTTCGTCCTTTGCTTTATTTTACATTAAAAAAACAGATAAAAAAAAACGATATGATTCAACCTCAAACCCATTTGAATGTAGCAGACAATAGCGGGGCACGAGATTTGATGTGTATTCGAATAATAGGAGCTAGTAATCGCCGATATGCTCATATTGGTGATGTTATTGTTGCTGTGATAAAAGAAGCAGTACCAAATACGCCTCTAGAAAGATCAGAAGTGATCAGAGCTGTAATTGTACGTACTTGTAAAGAACTCAAACGAGATAACGGTATAATAATACGATATGATGACAATGCTGCAGTTGTCATTGATCAAGAAGGAAATCCAAAAGGAACCCGAGTTTTTGGCGCGATCGCCCGGGAATTGAGACAGTTAAATTTTACTAAAATAGTTTCATTAGCACCTGAGGTATTATAATATGAGACCGTGAGATAGTGATAGTATTTAAATAAAATAGATAAATTAGTAGATTTAGTAGATTATGTCTCACGCATATACTTTTAAGAATTTTCTTTAATAATTTTTATAAAAAAAGAACATGCTGATTATATCCAAATTCGGAAGCAACAATAATTTTAGTTTATCATGGGTAAGGACACTATTGCTGACATAATAACTTCTATACGAAATGCTGACATGGATCGAAAGGGAACGGTTCGAATAGCATCTACTAACATGACCCAAAACATTGTTAAAATACTTTTACAAGAGGGTTTTCTCGAAAACGTAAGGAAACTTGTAGAAAATAACAAATATTTTTTTGTTTTAACCCTACGACATAGAAGGAATAGGAAAGGACCATATAGAACTCTTTTAAATTTAAAACGAATAAGTCGACCTGGTCTCCGAATCTATTCTAACTATCAACGAATTCCCAGAATTTTAGACGGGATGGGGATTGTAATTCTCTCTACTTCTCGGGGTATAATGACAGACCGAGCAGCTCGGCTAGAAGGAATCGGCGGAGAAATTTTGTGCTATATATGGTAAATTTTCTGCTATCCGAATTGTATCTGTAACTTCCTGTTTGTGAAAAAAACGAATAAAAAGCCAAGTTGTCTAATATCACGCCTTCCTACATTAGTTGATACTTCAAGGAGGGTTTGTCTGGAATAAAAGAAGAAAAATGGATTCATGAAGGTTTAATTACTGAATCACTTCACAATGGTATGTTCGGGGTTCGTTTAAATAATGAAGTCAGATTCTAAGTTCTGTTTCAGGAAGGATCCGACACTCTTTTATACATATACTACCAGGAGATAGAATCAAAATTTAAGAAAGTCGTTATGATTCAAACGGGGGGGGGGGGGGCGCAGAATTTCTAGACCCCACAACAAAGATTCGAATGGTTCGGCGGTTTTTCAAGATTCCTTTCATGAGGATCCAATTCACGGTTCAAAAATTTCAAGAAACTTATTTTCTTCCAATCAGTAAAGTAGATTCGAAATTCAGTTAAGGAATAACAATTATGAAAATAAGAGCCTCCATTCGTAAAATTTGTGAAAAATGCCGACTGATCCGTAGAAGGGGACGCATTATAGTAATTTGTTCCAACCCGAGACATAAACAAAGACAAGGATAATCTTTCGAAAAGGGACTCTCTAAAGGAACCGATGAACAAATCAAAATAAAAGATCCGTTTTGACATGAAATGGATATATCCATATATCTCTGACTTATATTTTGGAAATGATAAAATATGGCAAAATCTATACCAAGAAGCGGTTCACGTAGGACTGGACGTGGGGGTTCACGTAAAAGTGCACGGCGAATACCAAAGGGCGTTATTCATGTTCAAGCAAGTTTCAACAACACCATTGTGACAGTTACAGATGTACGGGGTCGGGTTATTTCTTGGTCCTCCGCCGGTACTTGTGGATTCAGGGGTACAAGAAGAGGGACACCTTTTGCTGCTCAAACCGCAGCAGGAAATGCTATTCGAGCAGTAACAGATCAAGGTATGCAACGAGCAGAAGTCATGATAAAAGGTCCGGGTCTCGGAAGAGATGCAGCATTACGCGCTATTCGTCGAAGTGGTATACTTTTAAGTTTCGTAAGGGATGTAACCCCTATGCCACATAATGGCTGCAGACCCCCTAAAAAAAGGCGAGTGTAGAAATAAACATTGAAGAGATTTCAAGAGAAATAAATGACTCAAAAATCTGACAAATAATATTACTATGGTTCGAGAGAAATTAAAAGTATCTACTCGGACACTACAGTGGAAATGTGTTGAATCAAGAGCAGACAGTAAGCGTCTTTATTATGGACGCTTTATTCTGTCTCCACTTATGAAAGGTCAAGCCGACACAATAGGCATTGCGATGCGAAGAGCTTTGCTTGGAGAAATCGAAGGAACATGTATTACACGCGCAAAATCTGAGAAAATCCCGCATGAATATTCTACCATAGTAGGTATTCAAGAATCAGTACATGAAATTTTAATGAATTTGAAAGAAATTGTATTGAGAAGTAATCTATATGGAACTCGTGACGCGCTTATTTGTGTCAAAGGTCCTGGATATGTAACTGCTCAAGACATCCTCTTACCACCTTCTGTGGAAATCGTTGATAATACGCAGCATATAGCTAACCTAACGGAACCAACTGATTTTTGTATTGGATTACAAATTGAAAGGAATCGAGGATATAATATAAAAACACCAAATAACTTTCAAGACGGAAGTTATCCTATAGATGCTATATTCATGCCTGTTCGAAACGCGAATCATAGTATTCATTCTTATGAAAATGGAAATGAAAAACAAGAGATCCTTTTTCTAGAAATATGGACAAATGGAGGTTTAACTCCTAAAGAAGCACTTCATGAAGCCTCCCGGAATTTGATTGATTTATTTATTCCCTTTCTCCAGTCGGCAGAAGAAAACTTACATTTAGAGAACAATCAATACAAGGTTTCTTTACCCTATTTGACTTTTCACGATAGGGTTGCTAAACTAAAGAAA